ACAGGGCCTACCACAAGAATATTTTTTTTAGTGGGACGATAGTTTTGAAAAGACAGATTACCTATCTTTTCTTTAATCTCAGGCGAAATACGATCGGGGGGAGCCAATTCAAACCCCTCCGGTAAAATAAGAACAGCCCCCACATTCAAAGCCCCCTTTTTACCATTAGCAAGAACTTGTTTCACTTGCATATCATAAGGAATTCGAACAACTGCTTCAAATACAGTATCAGGAAGTACCGCTTGTGGAACCTCGATATCCACGGGTTTATTAGCTAAATGGCAATTGGCACATACAATACGGCCAGTTGCTTCTCGCGGATTTTCATAACCCTGCTGTGCAAAAATGGGATATGCATTTGAAATGGGTGCTCGAGTTATTATATATATCATGAGCGATACGGAAATTGATCGAGTAATCTCTTCCTTTATCCAAGAACAGTAATTTCTAGTTTGCATGGTCCAATCATTGATCCTGAAAAGTTATACAATAAAATTAGGTTGGTCACTGGTACAGTTCCCTATCCATGATTCTGCTATGTACTGAAAGAATTTTACTGGAATATAGGAGGAATCCCCTGGATGAGTAGAAAGAAAAAGAAAGGAATAAGTCAATTTTTGAATGGTTAGCTTTTGTACAAAATAACAAACTTTATAATTGGATCAGCGGATCCCTTTTTTCAGTCATTCATTGAATGATAAATCACTACAAGTGACGGAGATACACGATTTAAATAACGGAAAATCCAATATTTCAAAATTGTATCTAGAATGACTGGAAAAGTGGAAACAAGACCGGATATAATTTGATCATTATGAGCAAATCCAAAATCTTTATAGACAGAACCAATCATTAGTTCCCAACCATGGGTCGAATGGAATCCTATACATAAATCCGTTAATAAAAGAATAGAAAAAGCTTTTATTGTGTCGCTTAAGTTATATAGGAATTCTTGAACCCAAGAGTTAAAAATAATAAGTTCTTGATTACCTAGAATAGAATAACCACTTAAAATAACGAAACAGATTATATTTGTCGAGAAGTGCAAAATCGTATTCATACGATCTTCGTTGTGCGTCTTGATCAATTGGATCGTTTCTTTGTAGATTCCGATACGAAGGTTTTGTAGACGTGTTTCCGGGTATTCCTTTATCATTTCATCCAAGAGTAACAGTTCCTCTAATTCTATGAATTTTTTGAGAATACTCTTTTCTTGAATATCATTCAAGAAAATTTCGGATTGCCTAGTATTTGACCAATTAGTAACCCAAGATTCCATATTTTTCTTAAATGAGAAAGAGATCCACCAGGGCAAAAAGACTATAGATGTAAGATATAGAAGGGGAATGAATGCTTTCTTTTTTGCCATTTTTCGTCTTTAATGAAGTCAGCTTCACCTCATTCGTCAACTCTATATGATAAGAATATTTCTATCAAGCATAAGTTCTATTACAAGTCATAGAGCCTATAAATCTATTCTCTATTCTCACGTTTTTTTTTATTTGCAATTCGGGAGTTAGTTCTTGAATTTAGAAAGAACACACAAATAGAATAAGAAAAAGAAAGAGTCCGCTTCCAATTCGAATGAAGAAAAAAATATTGTTTCCAAAGATATCAATTGCTAAAATTCGAAGCAATTGCCCCTTTCGATGAATGCATGAAAGAGCACTTCAAGTAATGAATATTAGTTGGATTTCGAAACGAAAAAACACCCTCCCTATCAAACGATCAAAATGAAAAATATCAAATATTAAAAAAAAAAATTCAAGAATTTTTTCCCTTTTTTTCATTTGTTTTTTTCAAAATACTTCAATTGGTACACGCAAGAAATAGGCCAATTCCGCCGCTTTTTGTTCAATTTCTCGTGGAGTCAAATTCTCATCAGTACGAGTCAAGGGAATGACCCCCTGTCCTCTGATTTCCATATAAAGGACACGACGAGTATAAATACCCTCTTTAACTTCTATTCTGATGGACTGAATGTCTTTCATAAGGAATCGGAGAAAGATACGACGATTTTTTCCAGGAAATCCCCAACGAAAAATACACACTATTCCCTCTTTTCTATCGAATCGATCATAACCACTACCTACATTCCACGAAATTGTACACCACAAATAAGAGCTAATAAAGAGACCAGCGATTCCATAGAAAGACATCACGATCCCTTGTGGAAAAAAAAGAATTTGCTGAGACGGAAATAAAGATAGCAAATTCCTACCAAGATAACTCGAAGCTCCAACCAATAAGAACCCTAATGAACCTAAAAAAAGGATAACGGCCCAGCAGAAATTACTTGTTTTTCGAGACCCCGTTATAAGTTCTATCCATATACGTTCTGATCGCCAACCCATATTAGATCCAGTTGTATTTTTTTGAATTGGGAAAATAACCCAACCAAATGAATTTGATTTTAGTTTTCCTTGTTTGCGAAGTAACTCTCATCAACTAGCACTATTTTTATGTAAACCTTTAGGAGTAATTCATCGAATTGCTTCTAGATCTAAAAAAAATAGATGAGATTTGTCCCTACTGCTGTCCGTATCTAAAAAATCTTGTTTTTTTGAACATGGAGAAATAAAGAAGCCATTGCAATTGCCGGAAATACTAGGCCTACTAAAGGCACAAAAATAGAGGGTAAGTTGCTGAGAGTTGTCATAGAATGGGTACCTCGATTTAATATTTGTACCTGTTATTTTTTTAGTTTTTTTGTTATTGTTCTATTAATATTTTTACCTGTTATTCTTTTTTTTTATATATTGTTATAAACGGATTTTATAATCACTAGAATTCATATATACTTATACCAAGTAGATTTTTATATAGAAATCTATATAGAATAGAATTCTATTATAGAATTATACTAAGTATATCTAAATGAGTATGAGTATATATAATTCTAATAAATAGTATGAGTATCTAATAAATAGTATGAGTATATATAATAAATAAGAATCTAATTAAAAAATGGAATCAAAAGAATATTAATTCAAATTCATATTATAATTAAAATTAATACAAATTAATATTAATTAAAGATTTCAATTAATAAATTAAATAAATTAATATTAATTTATTAATAAATAATAAATAGAAATTCAAATAAATAAAATAGTATTAATATAAATTAATATTTTAATATTCATTTTAGAATGAATTTTAGAATAATACAATTCTATTATAATAATTATATTAGAATTTAGATATATTAGAATTTAGAATAGTAGAATTCTATTATAATATAGTAGAAATATATATAGTATAAATATAGTATAATAGTAGTATAATAGAAAAAAAAAATAATAAAAAATGAATTATTATTTATTTATTTTATTTATTAAATTCTTATTTATTAATTAATAAATAAATTGAATAATTTAAAGCTCTACTTGATTTAATTTGGAGTCAAAGGAAAGAAAGCATGGAGCTGAAATAACTCACTAAGAACACCCTTTAAAGGATTACGCGGTACGATTGAATCAAATAAGCCCTTATGGAATAAATATTCAGCCGCTTGTGAACCTTCAGGTACTGTTTTATTCAATGTTTGCTCAATTACTCTTTTACCCGCAAATGCAATGTAAGCATTTGGTTCGGCAATAATGATATCCCCCAACATACCAAAACTAGCCGTCACCCCACCAGTAGTAGGAGATGTAAGGATCGAGACATAGAATAACTTTTTATTTGCTTGATAATCATATAAAGCAGAAGATATTTTAGCCATTTGCATCAAGCTCAAACTTCCTTCTTGCATACGTGCTCCTCCAGAAGCACATACTAGAATAAGAGGTAAAAATTGATTGGCAGCATATTCGATCAAACGGGTGATTTTCTCACCTACTACAGATCCCATACTACCCCCCATAAACTGAAAATCCATAACCCCAATTGCTACGGGAATACCATTTAGTTGGCCCGTGCCTGTTTGAACAGCATCAGTTAATCCTGTCTTTCTTTGATAAGAAGAAATACGATCTTTATAAGGTTCCTCTTCTGAATGAAATTCAATGGGATCCCCCGAAACCATGTCTTCATCCATCGGATTCCAAGTACCTCGATCAATCAAAAGTTCGATTCTATCTGAACTGCTCATTTGCAAATGATATTCACAGTGTTCACAAATATTCATTTTTGATTTCAAAACTTTCTTATAATTTAATCCATAACAATTTTCGCATTGAATCCACAAATGTCTGTATTTTTTAGTTTCCTCTAGATCATTAGAACTTTCTCTTCTAGTTAAATCACTATCACTCGTAGCATTCGTGCGAGTTTTTATACCGAAATTCCCTCTTTCACTAATATCTCTGCCTTTACCACAAATGTAACTATAAATGTAACTGTCATTGTATTTGTGACTATCACCTAAAATGTAACCATCAATACGGATTTCAGAACGAAGATAACTGTCAATGCAATTATTAATGTGATTATTCCAACTATATTTAGTATCATACATGTAATGATCATAGTCGGGATCGTCACTCTTAGATACATTATTCAGATAGCTGAAATTCTTATAACTATAAAAAAAACTTTCTAGTTCACTTAGAAAAGAATGATCATTATCAATCTCAAAAATTTGATTTTCAATATCAAAATATATGGAATAACTGTCCCTATTACTATCCCTAACTAAAAAAGTGTCATCAGATATGAAATTCCGAATGTTCCCAACGCCGACTAAATAATCAACATTATTGTAACTAGAATTGTCACTATCACTCCACCCCTGAATGTTTTTATCCATATCAGTTTCATATAGAATTGGGTCTTCACTTACACTATCAATTTCATATAGAATTTGGTCGTCACTTCCACTGGTATTTTCAATAGGACCAAAACTATCCATTGATTTACTTAGCCCACACCTGTATTCTAACTCCCTATTAAATAACATCGAATTGAACCACCATTTTTCCATAGAGCTTTCTTGCCTCTATTTACATAAAAATACACTAGATGAATAGTCATTCGATGAAAAATATCTTTTGAAT